AACGCACTTCTAACACCTGTTCCACTTTTGGAAGACCTTGCGTTATATCACCAGATCTTGATTTTTCATATATAAATGTAACTAAAGTATCGCCTTCGTAAAGGATTTCCCCATAATGTCCATGAACAGTTGCTCCTGGAGTAGCCAAATAAGGCTTAGCTGATCGTATTACCACAGAGTCAACTTGAACAATTATAACTTGACCCGATTTTAAATGCGGTCCTTTTTTGGCTATACATACATTTTCACAAAGAAACTGCCCAAGACTAACGATTGGAGATGTCTCTTCACAATAATTGTAATGGAGAAAATACCAATTCAAATGGAATGGATTCAAAATGATGTTACTGCATGAATAGGGATTATAAATTTGACCATTTTCATCCAGTAAATAATATTTAAGTATTTGAAGAATCTGTTTGAAATTGTCAAGTTGCAAATAGTTAGTTACCAAGATCTGATTATGGGTTATTAAATGGGAAAAGAAATCAAGATTATAAATTGGAAAACCTGTTCCTAACGGGCCCAATGAATTCCTAATTGGAATTAGGGGGTTCTTTTTGATTGATTCTTTTATCACATTGGGATATTTTACATCGTTGAATGGGCCTATTCGAAAACAATTGGATGATGACAAAATTATCAAAGATTGAGATTCCTTATTTCGATTCAACAACGCATGGATAGTTCCTTGATTTGGATTAAGGGATTCTTTAATCCTTGCCTTGGAATAGGAATACATGGAAGAAAATGGATTGACATTAGCGCGATCTGATCCATTCTCAGAGATCAATCCTGAACCCGACAGATCGTTCCTTTTTCCGGTATAAGAAATAGGTGACTTAGCTAAGTCGATTCTTAGAAAATATCTAAGCAAACCATTTGTCTTTATTTCAACAAAGGAAGCACAGGCCTTTTCGATTTTTTTGTCTTGGTCCCAATTCAACACTAAAGAAGTCCGAACTAATTGAATACTTGTGTCCCAAATTTCAAGAATTGGGTCGTAATAAAGGATATAATTGACAACTCGAAGTTGTAGATTATCACTTTCCTGCAAGAGATCCGGCGGGAAAAGTCTTCCTAAATTTATACCATCCGTTTTTTTATATGGGACTACAGGTTGAACCAAAACAAAATACTTTTTTTCATACCTGGAAAGTTTCATTCGTTGGATATAGAGCCAATTTTTCAATTTTTTGTATTCTTTGGAATTTGGTTTTCCCCCTCCTGGCGGTATCAATCGGAATGCCTTATTTGTCTTTCCAGGAAAATGGATATCTCCAGAAAAGATTATCAGTTTCATTTTTTCTGCTTTTTTCTTCACTCGGACCAATCCGCCTACCCGACTTCTTCTATTGAAAGTGATTTGTGTATCTGCCCCAATAATACTATTGTGCCGTACCATTATAGAAGAAGATTCGGCCAAAATGTGGACTTCCACGGGAATAAAAAAAAATGGATTTACTTCCTTTTGGTATTTTGGCCAAAATACCTTGACTCCTCGATACTCAATCAAATCCTCTTCGTTGACGATTGAATTTAGTTCTCTAGTCTCATATTTAGTAAGTCCCGAGCTCTTTCTTATATATCGAGGATCATCGAAATAAGCAAGAATACTATTTCTACGGAGAATACCATTTCTGGGGATTTCCATTGAGATACCTGAAGAGGGTATTAGTTGGTTCTCGCCTTCTTGAATCGATTCGAGTGGGATGATGAATCTATTTCTTCGCCTCTTTGCCAATAAATCAGAATTACCGTCGAGAATGGCCGGATATCTGAGATTACAACGACCCGTACATGTCATTCGATTCAGTTCTGAATAATCAGGAATCCTATCTCCTTTTTGATTTTTACCAGAAAAATACGAACTAAAAAATTTGTGTCTCACTTGATTATTAGTTACTGAGGGGTTAGCAATATATCTTGGCTTGACAGAAAGAGAATAAGCGTTCATTTGATCTTGATCCTTGTGGATCGAACAAGGGCCTAGACTGTATCTCCAGGGCTCCCCTAATAATATCCATAAATGACTTGTTTTTGGTAAGAGATGAATATTACCATATGTAAATTCAGGTGCATGATACACATCAGTATTCCAGTGCATTTCGCCTTCTGAGTCAGAATAAATATGTTTTCGAACCTTCTCTTTCAAATTCAAAGTGGATGTTCTCGCGCGAATCTCAGCAATCACTTGTTCTGATTCTACATATTGATCGTTTTGAACTAAAAGAAAACTTTTGGGCGGAATACACACATTGTGTATAATATCTTCACTCTCAATAGTTACATACAAGTCTCTAGAACATAGAAAAGCAGGATGTCCATGACGTGTACGTGTCGGATGAACCAAATCCTCGTTGAATTTTATTTTTCCATTAGAAGGGGCTCGCACATGTTCTGCAGTACCCCCTGTAAATACTCCGCCGGTATGAAAAGTTCTTAATGTTAATTGAGTGCCCGGTTCTCCAATAGATTGACCTGCAATAATACCTACGGCTTCTCCCAATTCGACCAGGTCGTCATGAGCTGGACTCCGGCCATAACATAATTGACAAATCCAAGATGTACTCCTACAAGTAAAGGGGGTTCGAATAGAGATTGGTTGTGCTCTAAAAGTTATGAATCTACTGACAAGTCCAACCCCAATATCTTGATTTCTAGTAGCAATACATCGCGAACCTATATATATATCATCTGCTAATACACGGCCAATTAATGTTTGGATAAAAATCCTGTCCGCCATCATTCCATTTCTAGGACTTACAGAAATACCTCGAACGGTGCCACAATCTGTTCGACGTACAACAATGTGTTGAACTACTTCAACAAGTCTGCGCGTTAGATATCCTGCATCTGATGTTCGGATAGCGGTATCCACAACCCCTTTACGGGCTCCGTAGCAAGAAATAATGTATTCGGTTAAAGACAGTCCTTCGCGTAAATTGCTTTGAATGGGTAAATCAATCATTTGCCCTTGGGGATCCGACATTAATCCTCTCATACCTACTAATTGATGTACCTGAGATGCATTTCCTCTGGCTCCCGAAAAAGACATTATATGGACTGGATTAAAAGGATCGGTCATCCGAAAATTAGGATTCATTTCTTGTCGCAAATATTCACTTGTGGCATACCATATTTCGATCGATTGACGTAATTTTTCTACCGCGTGTACATTCCCATAATGATGGTGTTTTTCCAAAATAAAACTTTGTTGTTCAGCGTCTTGAACTAGCCATCTTTTAGAAGGTATTGTTAAAAGATCATCAATTCCTAATGAAATGGATGCGGCGGTAGCTTGTCGGAAACCCAGAGTCTTTACTTGATCCAGGATATGTGATGTATATCCTATTCCATAGTGATCAATAAATCGACTAATAAGCCGTTTCATGGCAGTTCCGTCTATCACTTTATTGTGAAAGACCTGAGTGGGCCGTTCTGCCATCAGTACCTCCATATTGCGCTGAGTAGAATTTGACAATGGGCTTGAGTCAGTGATTGGAAAACTTCCTTTTCTAGATCTTGAGTCACGTAGAAATTCTGCAATTATGGTCCTAGTTAACCCGGAGAGACTCGAATTCCCGTTGGTAGCATAGAATTACAACAGCCCTGCCAAAACCCCTGTATGGCTTCTTCTATTTCTCGATAAAGGGAAATATGACCAAGAGTGGTTCGAATATATATATAAAGAATTTCTTTTTTTATACTTCGTACTATTAGATAGTGTCCATAAATCTCATAATAGGTCCCCACAGATTCATAGTGAATTTCGATGGGAGCTTCTCTTGCAACAATAACGCGTTGATCTAGTCGCCACCGCAGCCACAAAGGACTACCTAAATTTATTCGTTTTTGCCGATAAGCTCCAATTGCATCATAGGGATTACAAAAAAAGGGTTCTTTTTTTTTTGTATACTTATAGTTATTATCTTCATTTTGATAGTTTCTACGATTACATGGATTATACCTATTTACACAAATACCCCGACGATTTCCACTCGTTAAGACATAGAGTCCACTAAGCATATCTTGAGTTGGTGCCGAAATCGGATCCCCAATAGTTGGAGACAAAAGATTCATATGAGAAAACATAAGTAAACGCGCCTCTGCTTGAGCCTCCAAAGATAAAGGCACATGAACAGCCATTTGATCCCCGTCAAAGTCTGCATTGAAGCCCTTACAAACTAATGGATGTAAACAAATAGCGCGCCCTTCCACTAAAACGGGGAGGAATGCCTGTATGCCTAATCTATGCAGAGTAGGCGCTCTATTCAGCAATACAGGATGGTCATCCAGAATTTCCTGAAGTATTTCCCATACAATCGGTTTTTTTTTCCGAATTTGACTCTTAGCAACTCCTATGTTCGAAGCAAGATGTTTTCTAATTAGGTCACGAATTACAAATGCCTGGAAAAGTTCTATTGCTATTTCGCGAGGCAATCCACATCGATGTAATGAAAGTGAAGGGCCCACGACAATCACGGACCGCCCTGAATAATCGACCCGTTTACCAAGCAGAGTCTCGCGAACTCTTCCTTCTTTGCCTTCAATTACATCTGAAAGCGACTTGTAAACTCTATTATGATCATCCCTCATTGGTTGTCCGCAAATTCCATTATCAAGAAGTGCATCCACGGCTTCTTGTAGCAATTTTTCCTGAGATATTATTAATTCTTCTGGCGTAGCTATACTTGTTGTTAATAGATCTGTAAGAGTATTATTTCGATAGATAATTCTTCTATAGATTTCATTAATATCCGAGGTCACTAGTTTATCCTCATCTATATGATAGATTGGTCTCAACTCAGGAGGAAGAACTGGTAATAGACACAAAACCATCCATTTTGGTTCTATATTTGTTCGAATAAAATGCTTAGCCAATTCCATGCGTCTAAGCAAAAAATCTTTTCTTCTTCCAACTTTTCGATCTTCCCATTCATTCCCTGTGGGTTCCTCTTCCTCCAATTCTTTCCATTCTACCAATGAATAGTCTATAA